TTCGTTATTGGAGCAGATAGCAACAACCACCATTTCATCCGACATACGTATTTTTTATTTTCGAATGGATTTACATCTTTCATGAATGGAAATTTTTTGATGGAGTGAGTAATAGCTCTGGTTGCTCGCTGTTCAAGAATTCTTGTTTAGTCCTACCATCCATACATAGTGTTTTGATCTAAGATTTCAATTCTTCCATGTTTCAGCAGTAACATATTGTTCCATGTCCAAAAGATGGAAGAAACAGGTGTTTCTACGACTCTACCCCCCAGTCAATTCTGTTCCACTTAATCTCTATTTCATGGCCACATATCTTTCAGGCTAAGGACATATCTTTCCGGCTAAGGAATGGGAAACCTTTCTCCTATTCCATGAATCCAATTTTCATTTCATCCGGGAAAAGCCATCTTTTTCTCAACAATGCCTTTGTCATTTGATCCAATAGCGTTCCGTTAGATAGGAAGAGCTTTGATAAATACTGATAACTCTCGGATCTAATATTCGAACGGAGAAATGTATTAGAAAATTCACGTTTGGTTCTAAGCCGTCTCGTGTTATGAATCAACAATTCGAGGTTCTTTTCTTGCTTATTCTCGATAAACCAGTATTTAGACATAGATTTAATAGTATCCTGTTGGACTTGGGAAGTAAGAAGAAAGCTCTTTGACATCTCGTCATCTGCAAAGAATTCTCGATGTGAAAACACAGAGACAGAGGACCGATCTTTGAATAGTAAAAAGAGTATATCCCCAGGGTCCCAAATGAATTGGTTTATTTGAAAAAAGCCTTGTTCTGTAGAACATCTAAGTCGTATCTGGTACTGCATGGCTCTACCACTCTGCAAGAACTCCGAATCGTTCGCTTGAAACTCTTCCTCATCTTGAAACTCATCTTGAAACTCATCCTCATCCTCTTCCTCTTCCTCATCCTCTTCCTCATCTTGAAACTTATCCTCTTCCTCATAAAGGACCCGCTTGCCCCAAAATGACCCGGCCCAAGAGGGGAATCCTAATTCTCCCACTTCATTCCATTCAGGGGGGTTTACGAAACAATCAAATAGAAAGACCCAAGGGCGCCATATTCTAGGAGCCAAAACTATGTCATTGAATAAACCCCCTCCGTCTTTGTCAAACTCCAATTCGTATTTTCCATAGAGCAATTTCGGATCATAGAGCAATTTCTGATCAAGGATAGAACAAAATCCTTTTTGTATCATATCGAAGGGACTCTTTGGTTTGGGCCGAAGAAGAAATTTCACCTGATCATTATCAAACTGACTCCAATCTTGTTCTGTCCGTGAGGATGCCAACAGAGCGCCTTCTATTTCTACTAGGCCATGAACTAGATCAGAATCATTCTCAACAAGTCCATAATAAGTAATCTCATTTTTTTCATCGGGTCCGGACCAAAGGTCTTGAGCAACCGATCCGGCAGAACAACTCAAAAGATAAAGAAGTATCGTTAATTTCTTCATGCTCGTTCCAAGTTCGAAGTACCATTTGTACAAATAAGAATCCCCTTCGTTACATAATTTCTTCTTCATATAGATAGATATAGGATCTATGGGGCAATTACTTAGAAATCCATTTTGTGCAACAGCCCTTCCTATCTGATAGAAAAGGATCCCATGTTCCTCAACCGATCTTCCACGGGCTCGCAAATCCCAAGTTTGTCTATGAAGAGCAGATCTAATTATATTAGTGTCTAGAATGGATTTCTTCTGTGTAATACTAATCGACAGGGCTTCATTGGTAAGTGCTACAAGATCTGGTACATTGAAACCCATGGGTATGGGCCCGAATCCATTAGTATGGAACATTTTCTTTTCCAAGTGAAATCCCCTACTATATGAAAGAGTGAAAAAGTGCTTTCGTTGTTCTGGAATACTAAGCCTTCGTATCTTAATGCATGTATTTAATTTATCCCCAGCTATTAGAAAGGGATCCACTTTTTGGGGAAGATGAGTCGAAGCAATAACAAGACTATTTCCAGTGGAACATCTTTCACAATCCCTGGAGAGATAGTTCACTAATAGACCGAGGGATAAGTAGTGCGACTCCTTCCCCTTCAGATCATGAATGTTTGGAATCCATATTATGCAAGGAGACATTGCTTTTGCTAAGTCGAATTGAACGATGAGAGAAAACAATTGGGTTTGTGCCGGCGGTACCCTATACAGAAACACATTCATTTCCGTTAGAAGGTCCAGCTCCCAATCAAGGTCACGGTCGATCTCGTCACTCACATCAATATCGTCACTCACATCAATATCCTCATCCTCATCCTTTTTCTCTTCCTCTTCCTTTTTCTCTTCCTCTTCCTCTTCCTCATCTTGAAACTCATCTTGAAACTCATCACTAAGAAAATCCTTAGGCTCGTTATTCCAGAACTTGTTCAGAACTACTGTAATGAAAGGAACATAGGAGTTTTTCGCTAGGTATTTGACCAAATAGGATCGTCCAGTTCCTATAGAACCTATCACTAAAATACCCCTAGAAGG